GGAAACAGCAACCCTAGTCGCCGTCTTTCTATCTGGTTTACTTGTAAGTTTTACTGGGTACGCCTTATATACCGCTTTTGGGCAACCTTCTCAACAACTAAGAGATCCGTTCGAGGAACATGGGGACTAGTTGAAGTAATGAGCCTCTCAATATTGGGAGGCTCATTACTTCAATTGAAATCGAGATAATGAAAAGACTTTCATTTTTTAGTTGGAACTTTAGGCGGTTCTCTAAAAAAGATAGCGAAAAAAATAATCCCTAGGGTTGAGACTAAGAGGAATGTATAAACCAATGCTTCCATAGATTCGATCGTGATTTACAATTATAGCTTCCATACCTATTTGTTTTTTCTTTCTTTTATTGGGGACCATCTCCCGGCTACCGAAAGAGCAAGAGACAAAAAACGGGGAGTCAAAGCAAGATTTCTCTGCTACCCTCTATCAATACCAAAATCACTAACAAATCATAAAAAGAAAATAGATTCGAAAGACATCAAAAGAAGGTTGGATCAGACTACTTGTCTTCTTGTAGTTGGATCTCCAAGTTTTTGGAAGGCTCCAAATTCTACTTGAGCATCCAAATCCGGGTCAATCCCAGCAAAAACATCTCTGAACAGGGTTCTAGCACCATGCCAAATGTGTCCGAAGAAGAAGAGCAAAGCAAATGAAGCATGTCCAAAAGTAAACCAACCCCTTGGACTGCTACGAAAAACACCGTCGGATTTCAAAGTAGCACGATCTAATTCAAAAATTTCACCCAATTGAGCGCGTCTAGCATATTTTTTTACAGTCGCAGGGTCATTATAACTGACTCCATTGAGTTCGCCACCGTAGAACTCAACAGTTACACCGACTTGTTCGACACTATACTTCGATTCGGCTCTTCGAAAAGGAACATCCGCTCGAACAATCCCGGCTCCATCTACCAAAACAACCGGAAATGTTTCAAAAAAAGTGGGCATACGACGTACAAAAAGTTCACGACCTTCTTTATCTCTAAAGATAGGATGTCCTAACCATCCAACCGCTATTCCATCCCCGTTATCCATTGAACCCGCCCTGAATAATCCCCCTTTTGCCGGATTATTGCCGATGTAATCATAAAAGGCTAATTTTTCAGGAATTTTAGACCAAGCTTCTGATAAACTTTGATTTTCGGCTAACCCCGCACTAATTCGTCGATATATCTCTTGTTGGAAGTACCCCTGATCCCATTGATAACGAGTCGGTCCAAACAATTCGATCGGGGTAGTTGCTGAACCATACCACATAGTTCCGGCAACAACAAAAGCTGCAAAAAAGACAGCAGCGATACTACTGGAAAGGACAGTTTCGATATTCCCCATGCGCAATCCCTTGTATAGACGTTGGGGTGGTCGAACGCTAAGATGGAATAGGCCTGCTAATATGCCCAATGTCCCAGCCGCAATATGATGAGAGGCTATTCCTCCCGGAACAAAAGGATCGAAACCTTCCACGCCCCACGCTGGATTTACCGGTTGTACTTTTCCAGTTAGTCCATAAGGATCGGACACCCATATTCCCGGACCATACAAGCCTGTTACATGAAATGCACCAAAACCAAAGCAAGCCACCCCCGCGAGAAATAAATGAATTCCAAAGATCTTGGGCAAATCCAACGAAGGTTTTCCTGTACGTTCATCAGTAAATATTTCTAGATCCCAATACACCCAATGCCAGATAGCTGCTAAAAAGCACAAGCCCGAAAACACAATATGCGCTCCGGCGACACCTTCGTAACTCCAAATACCCGGAGATGTTATAGTCCCTCCTGTGATACCCCAGCCACCCCATGAATTGATTATTCCTAAACGCGTCATGAAGGGTATGACAAACATACCCTGTCTCCACATTGGATCCAGAACGGGGTCAGAAGGATCAAAAACTGCTAATTCATACAGAGCCATCGAACCGGCCCACCCAGCAACCAGAGCTGTATGCATTATATGAACAGCAAGCAACCGGCCGGGATCATTCAATACGATAGTATGAACACGATACCAAGGCAAACCCATGAAAATACCCCTTTATCAAAGAAAAAAGACACTACGCAACTTTATTACATTGGACACGACTATACTCTGCCGATGTTACGTCCCCCGAGGAGAGGGCGATTAGTTCAGAGCAAGGGTTCATAATTTGTTTGATTCTATTAGCAATAATGGAACAATTCCGTTCGTAGGAAAAAAGAGAAGCAGATTTATTCTATACTCGATAAGTACCAATACGCAATGGGCCGCTTGATGCCTTTTCTATAAACGAATGGGACCATCTTTGTTCATGATTACAGGGGCCTAGGCCTAGTTCTAAGAATTGATCTTATTCATTCTGTCTTTCTTTATGCATTTTTGATAAAGAACAATATTATCAAAACAATAAAACCTTTCTTACGTTTTCACATCTAAAGTCTAGTATTTTTTTTTTATTTTTTCTTTCATTTAATGCCTGTTGGTGTGCCAAAAATACCTTATGATATTCCTGACGACGAAGACGAGGAAGCAACTTGGGTTGACTTATAGTGCGACTTGGCAGATCTATTGGGTCATATGGGCTTTCCCCCTTCTCTTCCCGATCAAGAGATCCTCTATTTCGCCCAAAAAAGATGAATTGGATCATCAAAAATTGGGAGCGTGAAGTGCAATTAGATCCTTTTTTTAAGGGGATTCAAATTACTATTATCAATTCAAATAATTTATGGCTGGCTCGGTTGGACTAAGAAATTGAAATATCCAGACTTCGTTTAAAAAAACCAATTGGTAATATATCTACCATTACTCCTTATAAAGGGATTCCTCTAAAGAAATCTTCTTTGGAAATAGAAGTGATTTTAAACTGTTCTCTTAATCAATCGAGTAATATGTATAAAGACCTCAAATATTTGCCGGACTATACGGATTGAGAAAAAAGAAGTGGTAAGGGGAGTATTTGTCCTATATGTGCAAATCGAAGGCGGGCAGATCTTTACCCGGAGTAGAGTATAAACCTAAAAAGAGTAAGATAAAAGAGGCCCGGTTTGGAACAAGAAAATGACATCGTGATTTGGATTGGATCGCGATGAAAGAATACATCAATGAAAAGTGAATTCGATCCGGTTAATGAATTCTTTTTTCTAAGGAAAGGAATCAAAACTCATCTTTATTGAAAAATCGAAGAAAAATTAGGAGTCAGTAAAGAGCATGCTCTGAAATCCGAAAGGGGATTGGAATATACACATTGATTTTTTTGCAAATTTTTTTGAACCGTATGCGCCAAACGGCGCCTGTACGGTTCCTACGGAATACAATTTTAACCTAATCGACCGACTTTATCGAGAACGAGCACTTTTTTTATTCAAAGACCTTAGTCCCGAGACGGCAAATCACATTGTCGGTCTTATGATATTTCTGAATATCGACGATTGTAACCAAGAGCAATTTTTATTTATAAACTCTACGGGTGGAGGAGTAATGCATGGGCTAGCTGTTCATAATGCGATAAATTTTGTGCTACCAGATGTACATACACTCTGTCTGGGAGTAGCCGCTTCAATGGCAGCTTTTGTCCTGGCCGGAGGCTCACAGACTAAACGTATAGCATTCCCTAACGCTTGGCGCCAATGAGGTTTTATTTGAAAGAAAAAAGACGACTATGCCTTCGCCATATGAAAAATGAATCTCCATATGAAATATGAATAAAAAGTAATAATAGCATGGCACTTTGAATTCGATATACAAAAGTTTTTTTCAAAGCATTAGATTTTTTATCGAGAGAGTAGTATGAGATAAAAGGTATTTCCGATGTGTTCTTATCTATCGGCAGTGCAGTTCAGCGTCACAAACTTTTTTTCACACGGCAGATCTCTTAATAATATTTATGTTCTGAACTAGTGAAAAAAAAAATTCTTTTTCCCTTAGGTTATTTAATCAAATAAAAAGCAACTTTGGGATTGCTTAATCATAGACAAAAAAGAAATATAGAAAGCAACGGAGCCATCATAGTAGTTTTTAACTCCCACGAAAGGAAGGGTGGTAATTTGATCATTTTCCGAGCGGGGTCTAATCAATCCTATTTTTCTCTTTCGTTGGGGGGGCGTAAGGATCAATTTTATTCTAGAGCCGTATGCAATGCATAGAAAGATGCCTGTACGGTTGTGCAATTCTATCTTTTTTCGTGCTATTCTTTTCTCTTTCTTTTATCTTCCCTTCATCATGTGCAATAGAAAAACTTTTGATTTTGTTATATCATCAGGGTAATGATCCACCAACCTACTAGTACTTTTATTCAAGGCTACATGGAAGAGGTAATCACGGACACAGATTTGGTGCTAAAACTACGTGAAGAGATCACAAACTTTTTTGTACAAAGATCGCACAAACCTTTCTGGATGGTCTTCGAAGACATGGAAAGAGATGTTTTTCTGTCACCAGAAGAAGCCAAAGCTTATGGAATTGTTGATTCTGTAGGGCTTGAAGGGCTTCAATGGCGTGACGGGCATAAATGATACTAGCCTGTATTTCGCGCAAATCTCTAATTTTAGATTACCGCTACCGACAGAGTTGACTCGAAATAATCCGGTTAGGATGGATCTAAACCATCCAATTATATCTATAGCTATGATTCAACATGCCAACTATTAAACAACTTATTAGAAAGACAAGACAGCCAATCAGAAATGTTACAAAATCGCCCGCTCTTAAGAGATGCCCTCAACGTCGAGGAACGTGTACTAGGTTGTATGTGCGACTCGTTCAGATCATGAGCTAGAACAAAGGAAAGCGAACAAGTTTCCAGTATCAAAGGTCAGTACCGGTGAATAGGCTGGAACGAAAAAATGAACTCTATTTACTATCTAAAAAACGAAAATGGATCATATGCCTTTCATTGTGTAGGAAATTTATGGTTTCCCTTGGTGTAAATTCAATCACCTCAATTTAAGAATTCTCCATTGGTAGCAAATGCTTATCCATTAAGCGGAGGAACTCTTGGTTTCAATTTCAAAGATTAGGCCACCCTCTTGCAAGAACGGACTAACAAGGTCAGCTATCCAGCTAACCCTCATAATTAAATACCGTTACTGTATAGGTAGATCTGGTTGTGAAGACCTAGTTACTGGATAATTCATGGGTAGAGCTAAAGAATGTGAACTATACAAGTTCCCAATAGCATTAATTAAATGAAGTTAAAGGCTCCGGTGTATAGAGAAGACCTCACCGTTTAAGAAGTAACCATAGAAACGATGGAATCCACTATTGCTTTAGAATTTATATTTCTTATTATCTTTTTAATACCTAGTAGAATCCAATTTCAAATTGTGAGGTAAAACAAAGGTCTCAAAAAATAAAAAATCGTGGTCGGGAAGGTTATCGTAGCCAAAGCCATTGGAATTTTGAGTTTATACATTGGAAAAACTCATCGGGTTCTTAATAGACTAGGAAGGGGGAAAAAGAATAACTGCAAGAACGGAAATCAATTAGTTATTCGACAAAGTTTGATTTATGCATATTCAATGACCAGAACTAGACGGGGATATATAGCTCGGAGACGTAGAAGAAAAGCACGTTCATTTATATCAAGCTTTCGGGGAGGTCTTTTAAAGCCTCAACAAGACATAAGAGCTTTGGCTTCGTCTCATCGGGATAGGAATGGGCAAAAAAGAAATTTTCGTCGTTTGTGGATCACTCGAATCAATTCAGAAATTCGTGACGGGTGGGTATATTATAACTATAGTAAATTCATCCGTGATCTATACAAGAGACAGTTGCTTCTTAATCGTAAAATACTTGCGCAAATAGCTATAGCAAATAAAAACTGTCTTTATCTAATTTCCAATGAAATCATAAAAAAAGTAAATTGGAAGGAATCTGCCGGAGTAATTTAAACGGAGTTCCCCGGAGAATGACCTCCGGGAAAGTAGAGTCAAAATGACTCAAAAAAGAAATAAATAGGACTCAACACTTTCAATCAACAATTTGGAGTTTGACTTCTGAATCCGATTTTTGATTTGTTTTTGTCTTACGAAACGAGAAGCAAAGCCGGTCCGGATTGTCGGATTTTTGCACAAAGCATCAATCTGCGTTTGAGTTCGGGTGTGAATTTTCATTCAAGTGACGAAAGAGTAAGTCTATTTTTTTTGTCTCTCACGGTCGCCTTCTATTTCTTTGTGTCTCTCACAGTCGACTTATATTTCTTTCCGTCTGACTTATATTTCTTTCGGACTCGCGCGGTCGACTTGTTTCTTTCACCTTGTTTCTCATTAGTAATAAAAGGTAACGAAGATAAAATACGAGCTTGTTTTATAGCAAGAGTCATTAATCGTTGTTGTTTCAAGGTCAATTTATTTACTCGTCTAGATAAGATTTTTCCTTGCTCACTAATAAATCGACCAATTAAACTCATGTTTCTATAATCAATTCGATCCCCCGATTGGATCGGGGGCAAACGCCTACGAAAAGATCGCTTGGATTTAAGCAAAGGTCGCTTGGATTTATCCATGGTTTGTTTAATTTATTTCTTTAAACCGAAAATCCTATTTCGGTTGGATCTAGAAAATGAATTAGAATACATAAAAACAATAGGATTTTCTTTCTATTCAAATTATCTTAGCGATAATTAGCATAGCATTTTTCCTCCTCCTGGGGAGGGTGCAAGTGCTCGGTTCGAGCTATTTCGTTATCTCCCCATGAATCGTATGTTTGAAACAATATGGACAGAATTTTCTCAATTCCAATCGATTAGGCGTATTGTGCCGATTCTTTTGAGTCATATATCTGGAAATGCCTTTTGATGCCTTATTAACAACCTTTCGAACACAAGTAGTACATTCTAAAATAACTGTTATTCGGATATCCTTCCCCTTGGCCATGAACCTCCTTTAGATTTTTTATTTACTCAACGCTTTTCCTTTCGATTCGAAATGAAGAAGAAAGAAAAATTCGTTTAAGTATCTTGTATAATATTCTTTCTAGACCCACATTTTATAGTCTACTTCCATTCCTCTATTATTCTATTATTCGAATTGGAATCCGAATCCCACAGCCGTTGAATCCACTTTTCTTCTTTCTCTTTCCTCCCTTATTCTAAAAATCAGAAAAAATAGAGAAAAGAGAAATAGAGAAAAGAAAATATAGAGGGGGAGACTTGATTAGTGACCGCTATTTCATTGTAGTTCTAATCTTCTTTATTCCTTTCCACGTCACTAACTAGAATGAAAAAAAGGGGAATGTCAACGCATCCGGGAAAAAACGATTAATCTCTATCAATAGACCTGCTAAAGACGCGAACCATAGCGCACTTAGTACCGGTGCCACGGAAAGATATGTTTTTAGATCTCGCATTGAAAACCCCCTTCATTTTATTGTAATACATAATGATAATACATATATGATCAGATGCATAGGTAGTTAACGACCACTTTTAATTGTACTAGAATTGTCCGCGGAATTTCGAATTCAAATTGACATGTACAAAGATCCCGTAACTATTTACATATTTTTCTTAAAA